ATAAAAATTACTTAACTTTAAATTATTAATTTATTAAGAAGCATCTTCCGATACCTCTACTATGCTACGACTTACTCAACTATGACATTCAGGTGACGGGCGATATGTACTACTAAAAAATATGTATTCAAAACTTTTTTAATTAATAGTTTTTACTATTTAGTTTTACTTTCAAATCATAAATTAGAAAGCTTATAATTAATAAATAAATTTCAATAAATGCTTTAAGTATTCCTTATAAAGACCTGAAAATAAAACTAATTTTTAAGTAAGAAAATTATTATATTACACATTTCGGCTATACTAGAAATTAAACTGAAGCTAATATGGTGGATTATCATTTAATTTCAAAATTCCCAAATATATTTTAAGTCTGCCAACTCATTCGGGTTTCAATTCTATTGTACTACTCTATTAATTTTAATTAAGATTAATTGGGTACCAAATCCAAGTTATTTATCATATTTTAATAATAAAACAGGATATGGTTTATTAATATGTTTTATACTCATAAAATTTTTATATATTTACTGTTTAATTATAATAAAGTGTATCCATTTATGTCTACTAGTATAACCGAAGCCTCTGGCACTAATATTAGCTAGTTTAATTAATACTTTAATTAAAAGATATTGTTAAAACTTTAATTCTCATTTTAATAGATGAATTTTATGTTAATTTAAAGGATAATACATGAGCTAAAATTTTATTAATTTTAAATATTTTTAAATCCTTTCGTACTAAAAAACAAAAAATTTATTAGCATATTCTATAGAAACCAAACTATTTTTCAATGTTCTTAACTCAAATCATCACAAAATTTAGACGAACAGTCTTATTTAAAAATATTTTGAAAATTTATTATAGTGAATTCAACATCGAGGTCATTTTATAATAATAACTATATTATTCAAAGCTGTTATCCCTAAGGTATTTTTACTAATTTCATAGAAGAGTGATAATTAATATAAATTAATGTCCCAAATTAAAATTTTTTAAATGTATTTTTAAAATCTTAGGGTCTTCTCGTAGTAATAATAATAAATTTATTTTCAAATTTAATATAATTTCATTTTTTTAACTAATTATAGTATATTAAAAGTTTATCCGTTCAGTCAAGGTCTCTATCAAAGATCTATGGATTTTGCTACCTTAAGGTAATCAAGTTTAAAACCATTATTTAAAATTATCATGGAACAGAATTTATTTTAAAATTTTAAAAAAATGTTTTTGATAAACATTCTTTTATATAGTTTAGTAAAATTAATTAAATTTAATGCTAGATGATTTTATACTTAATTATTACTCATTTAATCATAAATATGGTCGTAATGATTAGCATATAATTATTATTTCTAATTCAACTTAGAAATATTAAGTTAAATAGATATTACTTAAATTAAACTTTATCAGTTTAAAACTCAATATTAATATCATATAATACAGATATTATATTGAATTTAAATTTAAATTTCGATTATTTATAATTATAATATTATTAACTAATTCAAATTCACCAGAAAAATAAAATAAGGTATCATAAAACTTCCGGGGTGCCCAAATATGAATTAGAAATTCATTAATTAAGAAGTTATTAATTTAGCAAATTATTTCTTATCAGCTTTTAATATGTTAATTAAAATATTTAAATTTAATAAAATTTAATATTATATTTTATTAAACTAATTCTTAATAAGTAACTTATAATAAAGGTAAATAAAAATAAAAAATTAATAAAAATTATGTAAGAAGCAATTATTAATATGAAGAATGAAGAAATATTATAGATTATTTTGCAAATAATTTAGGGAATTTCTATATAAGTATTATAAACTACATGTTTATTATAATTAAAAAAACAATAATTATTAATCAAAGCTTATTTATATTAAATAATATAAAATTTTTAAATAAAAAATACTTTAGTCTGCTAAATATTTCATCACTATACATATGCATTATAGAATTACTAAAATAATTATTAATTGTGTTAAATTTATAGATAGAGAATATTGTGACATAACAAAATCATTTATGATTAGTTAAAACCAATAGTAGAAATAGAATTGTTATAACTTTAAAGTAAATAGCTGGTTTGATTATCAAAAGTCTAGAATTTTTATAATACAAAGAAGTAAATATAAAAATAGTTGTTATCACAATAATTTTAGCTACTCCTAAATCAGAATACCCTAATATTTTAATTATTTTATTAGATTTAAAACTAATAATTATCATAAAACGAATTGCATAAAATAATCTTATTATTAATACAGTTATTAGTAAAAACAGCAAAAACAGGTTTATCACTGTTAAAGCCAAAACATTTATCTCTTTAGATAAATAAAAAGATGTTAAATAAAATGAACTAAAATTAATTATGATAATTAGGTACATTCTTCCATATTTAAACTTCAAAAACATTGACCTAGAAAACGTTAGTTGTTGTCTACTTATTGCTATCATGTTTAAACCTACTATTAAAAATAGAAGCCTTTTTAAAAATGCGTGAATTAACAAATGACCCAAAACAAAAGTTACTATAGAACTATAAAACCTTATAACTATAAATCCTAATTGGCTTAAAGTTGAAAAAGCAACTATCTTTTTAATATCTATTGAATTTAAAGCACTGGCTGACCCAGTAATTGCCGTTAATAAACCCAATAAAAACATTAGCTTGCTTACGTTTATAACTTCATACAATTTATACTTTATGCTTAAAATAATACCTGCAGTAACCAAGGTACTTGAGTGTACTAAGGCAGATACAGGAGTAGGGGCAGCTATTGCCGCAGGCAATCAAGAAGAAAAAGGAACTTGAGCCCTTTTGGTTAATAGTATAACAAAAATAACAAGTAACAATAAAAATGATTCACTTAAAAACAGTATAATTAACATGAACCTATCCCCAAAACGGTTAGAAATAAATGTTAAGTTACTACTTTGAATTCTATTTCAATTATAATAAAACAAAATTAATAGGTAGGATGTAATTCCTAGACCTTCTCATGCTAAGAATAAAGAAAATAATGACCTAGAAACAATTAAAAGTACTATTCTTCAATAGAATAATGATAATATTATAACAAATATCTTAAATGAGCTAGAAGATATATAGAATAATGAAAATTTTCAAGTTAATTACAATACTCTTAGTAATTTCTTCTATAAAACACATATTATATAAGAATCTAAAAGTATCTATACTTTATTATAAAATTAAAATTTCTATTAATTATGAATTATAGTTACAAGGATCTACTTAATTATAGTTAAATTCTTATTATTTGTTAAAGTAATAAAATTAAATATTTTTTATAAACAAAATTTGTTTTAACTTAAATCAATTAGGAGAATAAAACAAACCTGAAGTTTAGTCAATAAAACCATAAATGTTTTAAACTAAATATAGTATTTTTAATAAAATTATAATTTATAGCATAAAATAACGAGAATTGTATTTATAAAAATGCAAATTTTAAAAGTTCCCGATTAAAAATTTTGCTTATCTCTTAATAAAAAATCATTTATTGTACAATAAAAGATAATTACGAACTTTAATTATACCAAATAAATTATTTATAAATAATTTATTCAATTTAAAAGTAATATTAACCAATTATTATTTTCTTAAGCTTTTTTCAATAAAATTAACAGTTTTATCATAATGCTTAAATTTGATTTAAAGTTAAATAAATTTTATAGGATAAAATAAGATTATTAGTATAATTAATCTAAAAAATATATTTTTTCAGCATAAATTCATAAGGTGGTCATATCGAATACGAGGATAACAGGAGCGAACTATTAAAATACATGTAAGTAGCACTAACCAATATAAAATAAGCTGTTTTAATCATAGAAATATTGCTAATCCTATAAACATAATTATATTTCTATATTCAGATAAAAAAATTATAACAAAAGTTACTCTTCTAAACTCTGTATTATATCCTCTTACTAATTCTCTTTCTCTTTCTGACAAATCTATAGGAGCACGATGTGCTTCAATTAGGATAGTAATAAAAAAATAAAAAGTTAAAGTAACCTGAACCAAATTATTTCTTTGATTATAGTACGTTGTGTTATATTTTGATATTAAAGAAAATCCTAAAAATATAAGCATACTAAATAATACCTCTAGACTAATAGTTTGAGCTAATGCCCGCATACTACCTAAAAATCTAAACTTGCTTAATCTTCTTCATCCAATTAAAAATAGTATATAAGTAGACAAACCTAACAAAAGTAAAATTCAAAATATTACTATAGATTTATTAATTCATATTAAAAAAGGAAACCTTATTCACAAAAAAATTGCTAATATTAGCAGAAAAAAAGCTCCTATATTAAATATAATAATATAAATTTTTTTATTAAAAATAATTCCTTTTTTAATTAATTTTAAGCCATCTAAAATTGGTTGGATTATTCCAATAATTAGGGTTTTATTTGGTCCTAGTCGAATTTGTCTTAAACTTAATAATTTTCGTTCAAGTAGTGTAAAAAATCCAATTCTAATTATAATTAAAATAATTCTAATAATTATTTGTATTTATTTAAACAGCTCATAGAATCCTTAAATTTATTTAACAATTAAACAGGTTCATTAATTAAAAACTAACTCAAAAAATTTAAGAATTAACCATAAGGTTGATTATTAATTTCAAATTAACATAATATTCTTTTAAACTTTAATAATAATCTTTAAAGCAAAATTTTAAGATTATGAGTCTTATGACTTAATTAGTCTAACTTTAAAATAACTTTGCACTTAAAAAATAGGATTTATTTAAAAAATTAACTTAATTCTTTATATATTTTCTATTTACAAAATAGATAGTTAGTAAACTTTTAAAGAAAATTGAATATTAATTAAGTCATAATATAACTCCTATAACACTAGGTAAAACTAGACATATTAAAGATGATAGCATAGGCTTGACAATTTTCTTTATGCTTATATTATTTACAAGCAAAAGTCTGAATATAAGACTAATTACTAGAATTATAAGGTTTAAGCATAAGTAGATATAATTACTAACCCTAACTAATGAATAGTAGATAAGCTCACCTATAAAAGAAAAAAAAGGTGGAACTCTTAAATTTATAAAAATTGCACACATAAATAAGTAAAAGAGAAGTCTAAATTTTAACATTATTTGTAAGTATACTAATCGTGTTTTTCTAAAAACTATTAATATCCCTGCCAGATAAAACAACATAAATCTTCTAATTCTATGAATAACATTAATCATAGTAAAACTTTTCAATCCGGAAACAGAGGAGTAAAAAATTGATGTAAGTCTTATATTTATGTGAACAACCGAAGTTAAAGCAATTAATTTTTTAAAATCGGTTTGAAACAAACAACACAATCTTATAACAAAAGTGCCTACTACAAAAAAAGAATAGTTTGATAATTTGATAAAATTGCCTCAATTTATGATTTTAAATACTCCTACTGATCCCAATTTTAAAAGACCTGACGCTAGAATAATTGAACCCGTAGTAGAAGCTTCTACATGAGCCTTAGGTAGCCAGTAATGTAGGAAAAATACAGGTATTTTTACTAAAAACATTATTATTAATATAATAAAAGAAAGTACTGAAACATTTAAATTCTTGGCTATCAAATTATATGTTAATAATATTTGATAGTTTACCAAGACAACTATTATTGCAGGTAATGAGAACAATATAGAGTATGCTATTAAATATATAAAAGCATTAAATTTGTATGGATTAAGCCCTCAGCCAACAATAAGCAAAATTATTAAAAGCATAATACTTTCATAAATAATGTATAAAAGAGATACTGAGTTAGAAATAAAAAATAATCAAATAATAATTATTATTGAATTAACAAGCAGGTTTTTACTTCAAGTTATAAGACTTAGAAAATTTAGAAGTAATCAAATGACTATTATAATTAGTAAAAATAAATTTAGTCATCTTTTAAATATTACATAGACTTTAAGTGTTTTAATTAATAAAAATATAATAATTATAAAATTTTATAACTTTTACATAAAAAAAAACCAAAAACCTATAGAAAACCTTATGTAGTATAAAGACAATAGTGAATCTTTAAATATTTTGTGTATTTTTAAGGTTATAAACAACAAGATCATAAAAAATAATAATATTAATAGATTAACAATTAAAACCACTATCATGTTGATGCTTAAACTAGACAAAATTAACCACTTCAATTGAAATGTGGGCAATGGTGGCAATCTAGTTACAAATAATAGTATTATTAAATAGCCTGAAAACTTTAATTTTCAGTTTATAAAAATAAATATAATAATAAAATTGAATATTATATAAATAAACATTATATTAAGCATACAATAAAATCTTAGTATTAATCAAACAGTATCATTTAGCAAAATAACCCAAAAAATTTTTTTTAAAGAAGAAGCTATTCACATGTTAAAAAAAGAAATAAGACTAAAAATAATAAAATAAAAGCAATTAAGGTAAGAAAAATTATTTATTATGATTAAAATGGGAGTATATTTGTGAACGCATATAAGTAAAACTATGCTTTTCCAATCTATAACACTTAATAACATTCATATTCATAGGTGAAAAGGTGGTAAAGAAGTTTTTATTAAAAGAGAGATAAAAATTAGTAGTTTCTTTTTAAAAAATAAAAATCTATATAAAAAGATAATTGAAGAAATCCTTTGTCATATAAAAAAAACAATTAATAAATTTATATTTTTAAGAAAGTAAATAAAGGTTCAATTTAAAACTTCTAATATAAGCCAAACTCATCATCATCTATTAATATTTAGCCTGACTAGTATAAACAAAATATAAAATTGTATTAAATTATATAAATTAAAAAGTAACTACAAAAGTGCTTAATCAGTTCCTTATAACAATAATAGTCATGAACCTATTTAACAAGATTATCAATATTTATTTACTTAGGATATTTAATAATTTTCAATTTTGTTTATTTTTATAGTCTGCACATATATCAAGATTAAAAGATTTATTTGAAAAGATTATTTTTAAACATTTTCTCTAAGTTTCTGATTTTAAATTTAATAGTTGGAAACTATTAGTGTTTAAACACTTTAATCAGTTTAGATTAAATCCATTATTATCCAAAAATAATATGCTTTTGACACTAAAATCTAAAAATAAATTGTCTATAAAATTGAAAATTTTATGTGCATTTAACACTAATTATTTAGAGGTATGAGTATTAATTTTAATTTAAGAATAAAATCTCTAGATTTTAAATCTAATGCATATATATGCTATATTCTCAGTTAATTAACAAGTTTAAAAGATGTGTTAAGCATATTTAAAAATTTTAAATTTCTGATATTTAACTTTATTACTTTATTTTTAGTGTTTATAAGTAAATTTATAATTTAACAGTTTTAATTAAGCATAAATTATAGTAATTTAATAATAAAACTATCAAACCATTCAATTAATTTCTTAAATTAAAGTAAATATCACATATTAAGATTGACTCAAAAAAACCTGTTTTTTAAAAATAAAACTATTAATAAAACAGAATCACTTACTTGAATACTTAAAAATATAAAAATTAAATAAAAAGAGTTAGATATAATTAAAATTAGTTGAATAATAACTAAAAATATTATCACTTCTATTGTAATAAGGTAAAAAATTAAGTTACTATAATTTTTTATTATAGTCATTAAAGTCATAATAAATAATAAAATCTTTAAGAATAAATAATACTATTTGTAAAATAGCTATAATCCTTTTACAGTTTCCTAGTTAATAAAATTTTATTTTTAGATTCACAATCTATTTAAATTTATTTTTTCTAAAAATTAATTATAATAACTAGTATAAAAAATAGTATAAAATAAATAAAATATAAAGCTGATAAAATTTGAGAAAGAAAAATAAAAGGATATTCAACAGGACACCCTCCCAATCACATAAGAAGTAAATTTAATACAACATATCAGGATCAACTCATTAAAACTACTTTAAATCTAAACAAGTTTTGTTTATTTTTTAAAAAAATGAGTATAAATAAAATTAAAACTGATATAATAAAACAAATAATGCCCCCTAGCTTACTAGGAATGGAACGTAAAATAGCATAATACTGTAAGAAGTATCATTCAGGCTTAATATGAATAGGAGACACTATTGAGTTCGATTTAATAAAGTTATCAGGATCACTAAATAAGTAAGGCGACGATAAAGTCAATAAAATTAATAGTATGATGATAATAATATTTAAAAGATCTTTGTAAACATATGCTGGGGCAAATTCTAGTTTCAACAGAGACCTGGATAGACCTAAGGGGTTAGAGGAGCCTCTGTAATGTAAAATAATTAGGTGTATTACAATAATAGCAATTAAAACAATTGGTAGCAAAAAATGTAAACAGAAGAAAATTTTTAAAGTAAAATTAGATACAAAATAACCTCCTCACACTCACTTAACTAATGAGCTGCCATACGGTAGTACTCTTAATAGATTAGTAATTACTGTAGCTCCCCACAAACTTATCTGTCCCCAAGGTAAAACATACCCTAAAAATGCAATTATTATAATTATTACTATTATAATGCAACCTGAAATTCAGAGTAATTTAAATTTAGTAAATGAGTTATTTAAGAGACCTTTAATTATATGCAGATAGAGAGCAATAAAAATATAGTTAGAAAACCCTAAATGAATAATATGAAACAAATATCCAAAGTTAATTTCTAAATGAATTATCATGACTCTAATAAAACTTAAATCAGAATTATCATAATACAAGACCAGCATAATGCCTGTTATGATTTGTACTATTATTAGTACACCCAAAAGTCTGCCAATATTTCATCAATAAGACAAATTTATTGGAGTTATTAATCTAAATTTGTAAGATTTTATAAGCTTTTATGAGTTTAATTATTTATAACAAAATATGTGTTCATACACTACATAAAATCTAATTGTTTCATTTTAAAGTTAATAAATTTAATTCTATAAGCATAGTAAACATAATAAATATATAAATTATTAAAATAATAATTAAATGCCTAAACAATTTAATTCTAAACACCAATAATATTAATTCTAAGTCAAAAATAATAAAAATTAATAGTATTTTAAAAAAATGTAAATTTATTTTGTTATGTACTCAATAAACACAATCAAAACCACATTCATAAATTGAAAGTATTCTGTTTGAGTTAATTTTTAGTAAAAAATTTAAAATATAGAATAAAACAAGTACTAATAATATAATAAGTAATAATACAAAAATTTGTTGAATTAGGTTTCACAATAAACCTTTGAAAAAATCTAATTAAATCAAAATTAATTGTGCTAATACACTAGATTTCAATATTTGTTAACAAGTTTTAATTATTATAAACTTAGTTACACTTATATCCAGTCCAGATAATTTAGCAAATTTGTTTATAATAAAAGATCATTTTGATAATTTATACTGGATTATAATAAAAACTATGCTTTTAAGGAGATTAAATCGTTGTATTATAGTTAAACTTAAATCATGGGTATTTAGCCAGGCACAATATTACATTACAATATTATTAATCAATGTAGTAAATTCATACACATTATTATAAATAAATATTGATAAAAATACATTTATAATTATTAATATAATAGATAACTATTAATTTATTAAGAAGCATCTTCCGATACCCCTACTATGCTACGACTTACTCAACTATGACATTCAGGTGACGGGCGATATGTACTACTAAAAAATATGTATTCAAAACTTTTTTAATTAATAGTTTTTACTATTTAGTTTTACTTTCAAATCATAAATTAGAAAGCTTATAATTAATAAATAAATTTCAATAAATGCTTTAAGTATTCCTTATAAAGACCTGAAAATAAAACTAATTTTTAAGTAAGAAAATTATTATATTACACATTTCGGCTATACTAGAAATTAAACTGAAGCTAATATGGTGGATTATCATTTAATTTCAAAATTCCCAAATATATTTTAAGTCTGCCAACTCATTCGGGTTTCAATTCTATTGTACTACTCTATTAATTTTAATTAAGATTAATTGGGTACCAAATCCAAGTTATTTATCATATTTTAATAATAAAACAGGATATGGTTTATTAATATGTTTTATACTCATAAAATTTTTATATATTTACTGTTTAATTATAATAAAGTGTATCCATTTATGTCTACTAGTATAACCGAAGCCTCTGGCACTAATATTAGCTAGTTTAATTAATACTTTAATTAAAAGATATTGTTAAAACTTTAATTCTCATTTTAATAGATGAATTTTATGTTAATTTAAAGGATAATACATGAGCTAAAATTTTATTAATTTTAAATATTTTTAAATCCTTTCGTACTAAAAAACAAAAAATTTATTAGCATATTCTATAGAAACCAAACTATTTTTCAATGTTCTTAACTCAAATCATCACAAAATTTAGACGAACAGTCTTATTTAAAAATATTTTGAAAATTTATTATAGTGAATTCAACATCGAGGTCATTTTATAATAATAACTATATTATTCAAAGCTGTTATCCCTAAGGTATTTTTACTAATTTCATAGAAGAGTGATAATTAATATAAATTAATGTCCCAAATTAAAATTTTTTAAATGTATTTTTAAAATCTTAGGGTCTTCTCGTAGTAATAATAATAAATTTATTTTCAAATTTAATATAATTTCATTTTTTTAACTAATTATAGTATATTAAAAGTTTATCCGTTCAGTCAAGGTCTCTATCAAAGATCTATGGATTTTGCTACCTTAAGGTAATCAAGTTTAAAACCATTATTTAAAATTATCATGGAACAGAATTTATTTTAAAATTTTAAAAAAATGTTTTTGATAAACATTCTTTTATATAGTTTAGTAAAATTAATTAAATTTAATGCTAGATGATTTTATACTTAATTATTACTCATTTAATCATAAATATGGTCGTAATGATTAGCATATAATTATTATTTCTAATTCAACTTAGAAATATTAAGTTAAATAGATATTACTTAAATTAAACTTTATCAGTTTAAAACTCAATATTAATATCATATAATACAGATATTATATTGAATTTAAATTTAAATTTCGATTATTTATAATTATAATATTATTAACTAATTCAAATTCACCAGAAAAATAAAATAAGGTATCATAAAACTTCCGGGGTGCCCAAATATGAATTAGAAATTCATTAATTAAGAAGTTATTAATTTAGCAAATTATTTCTTATCAGCTTTTAATATGTTAATTAAAATATTTAAATTTAATAAAATTTAATATTATATTTTATTAAACTAATTCTTAATAAGTAACTTATAATAAAGGTAAATAAAAATAAAAAATTAATAAAAATTATGTAAGAAGCAATTATTAATATGAAGAATGAAGAAATATTATAGATTATTTTGCAAATAATTTAGGGAATTTCTATATAAGTATTATAAACTACATGTTTATTATAATTAAAAAAACAATAATTATTAATCAAAGCTTATTTATATTAAATAATATAAAATTTTTAAATAAAAAATACTTTAGTCTGCTAAATATTTCATCACTATACATATGCATTATAGAATTACTAAAATAATTATTAATTGTGTTAAATTTATAGATAGAGAATATTGTGACATAACAAAATCATTTATGATTAGTTAAAACCAATAGTAGAAATAGAATTGTTATAACTTTAAAGTAAATAGCTGGTTTGATTATCAAAAGTCTAGAATTTTTATAATACAAAGAAGTAAATATAAAAATAGTTGTTATCACAATAATTTTAGCTACTCCTAAATCAGAATACCCTAATATTTTAATTATTTTATTAGATTTAAAACTAATAATTATCATAAAACGAATTGCATAAAATAATCTTATTATTAATACAGTTATTAGTAAAAACAGCAAAAACAGGTTTATCACTGTTAAAGCCAAAACATTTATCTCTTTAGATAAATAAAAAGATGTTAAATAAAATGAACTAAAATTAATTATGATAATTAGGTACATTCTTCCATATTTAAACTTCAAAAACATTGACCTAGAAAACGTTAGTTGTTGTCTACTTATTGCTATCATGTTTAAACCTACTATTAAAAATAGAAGCCTTTTTAAAAATGCGTGAATTAACAAATGACCCAAAACAAAAGTTACTATAGAACTATAAAACCTTATAACTATAAATCCTAATTGGCTTAAAGTTGAAAAAGCAACTATCTTTTTAATATCTATTGAATTTAAAGCACTGGCTGACCCAGTAATTGCCGTTAATAAACCCAATAAAAACATTAGCTTGCTTACGTTTATAACTTCATACAATTTATACTTTATGCTTAAAATAATACCTGCAGTAACCAAGGTACTTGAGTGTACTAAGGCAGATACAGGAGTAGGGGCAGCTATTGCCGCAGGCAATCAAGAAGAAAAAGGAACTTGAGCCCTTTTGGTTAATAGTATAACAAAAATAACAAGTAACAATAAAAATGATTCACTTAAAAACAGTATAATTAACATGAACCTATCCCCAAAACGGTTAGAAATAAATGTTAAGTTACTACTTTGAATTCTATTTCAATTATAATAAAACAAAATTAATAGGTAGGATGTAATTCCTAGACCTTCTCATGCTAAGAATAAAGAAAATAATGACCTAGAAACAATTAAAAGTACTATTCTTCAATAGAATAATGATAATATTATAACAAATATCTTAAATGAGCTAGAAGATATATAGAATAATGAAAATTTTCAGATTATTAAAAAAATCAAATTTAATGACACACAAAAAATTAATGATTGTCAGTTATTTAAGATTGATAAATCATTAAAAAAAAACTCTAATTTAATAATTTCTTTATTAATATTAATATATGGTACAAAAAATCTAAAATTAAAATACTTATTTTTAATAATTGCATTAGTAGTAATTATATTTACTTAATTTACAATATTAGTTAAGCTTGTGGCATTCAAAAATTAAATTCATAACTATTTTTTACTTTTTAATTAAAAATTAAAAGTGCTCAAACACTGGTTAGTATTTACTGTAGCTGCCGTAATAATTTGAGTTTTATTACCAAATACGAAATTATAAAAAGGACAACAATAATAATAACTATAATTAATATTACAAGTATAGTAATATTTTTTAGTTCATAATCAAATACTTCTAACTGAAAGTTAAAAATAAGTATAATAGGAAAATTTTTAATTATAATAAGTATAATTAATAATAAAATAAAAGCTTTCAAATTTTTAGTTTCATAGTAATTTTGAGTAATTAAAATAATGTAGAACATTATTACCATAATTCCTGTCAAAAAAATGATTATAGTTAAGTAGAGACTTAGGTTAATTTTGATTTTTATCACTAAACACATAAAAAGTATAAATAATGTTATTAGTAAAAACATAAAAACTCTATAATCAATAAATATACCTATAAGCATAATTGCATAAAAACTAAGCATATTTTAATCTTAAATTTGTTTTATTTAATAAGTTAAAGTAAAAAATCTTAATTTTTAAAGTTTAAATTATCAATTTAAACTGAATTATTTCTAATTAAGTATCTTATTAATTTTTACTTTCTAAGAGTAATGTATTTATATACTATAAAGATATATTTTGCAAGCTGTCTTATGAAATTATATTTTAAATATTAAAAATTAAGTAATAACACAACGTTGAGTAGGTTATTATAAACATTAGGATATTGACAATATTTGAAACATACTAATTTAGACAAATAAATATTAATTCATTTAACTAAAGTTAACTAAAATCAATAATCTTGTAAGCGGCTTGGTTGATTACTTAATTTATATACATAAAGAGTGTTTAATAAATTGTGTACTCTCAAGTTTACCTTAATATGTAATTGATTTTAAATTATAAATTGATTATATTTATTAAGGTTTTAAAAATTAATTTGTAAAATTAAGCTTATATAGCTATATTTCTTTAAAATAAACATTTACTAAAATAAAAAAAATATGACTTTGAATAATAGAAACTAGTAGTTCAAAGTAAAAAATTAATATTGCTGTTAATATATTATTTGATACAAGAGATAGAACAATATGGCCAGCTATCATATTACATGTTAATCGCAACCTTAATGTAATAGGACGAATTAAAAAGCTAATAGTTTCTAAAATAATCAGAATATTTCATAAAAAAATTGGTGATCCATTAGGTAATAAATGAGATAAAAATTTATTTGTTTGCTTACTAAAATTGAATAATAAAATTATTAAAAATAACAAAATTCTTAAAATTAAAACTCTTCAATAATATGAAGCTCAAGACCAAGAGTATGGAACTAAACCTAAAACATTTAATAATAACATTACTGTTAGTCTAACTATATTTAAATCAGGTTTAATATATAAGTGAAAAGGAATTACTAGTAAACAAAGTATTAGTCAATTTCTCATATAGTCATTAAAAAAATGAAAAGGAATAATTATTTTATTAATTAACTTATAATAATTTGTAAATCAGTTGACCTTAAAACTAAATCTGAAGTAGCCAATTATTACTATTACTTTTCTAAAGGTATAAATTTAAGAGTCGAAATCTTTTAAAACTTTAGCAGTTTACTATAAAAGTGCTTATAATTTTTTACAGTCATATTTAATAATTAAATTTTCAATTTAATGGGAATGATGACTACTACATTTAATTTTAGTGAATATAATTGCTTAAATATTATAGATCTAGTATATTCATTGTTTGGTTTAGATTTAGATAATTTTAATAATCTTGTTTTATTTTTAGAATTTATAATTTGTACTAACGTTTTAGGTTATATTTTTTTTTGTTCAACAAATAAATTTTATATTAAAGCTTTTTCACATTCAATAAGTCTAGAGGTAACTTGAACTTTAATTCCTGTAGTTGTTTTAATCTTTTTAGGAATGCCTTCATTAAAAATTCTTTTTTTATCAGAAATTCTAATAACTAAAATTAATATTAGATTAAAAGTTACAGGGTATCAATGGTATTGAAGATATAGATTTCCTGAATTTAATATTTCATTAATAAGATATCCAAATTACTTAGCACTATTCTATCGCTTGGCTGAGTCAGATCTGTTAATTTTACCTATAAGCTCTTCAATTCAAACTCTTATTACTTCTCAAGATGTAATTCACTCTTGAGCTTTACCATCATTAGGATTTAAAATAGATGCATGTCCTGGTCGGCTTAATTACTACGTATTATCAAGAAATTTACCAAGACTTCATATTGGTCAGTGTAGAGAATTGTGCGGAAGCTACCACTCATGGATGCCAATTATAGTTGAATTTACTTCTTGTAGTCTTTTTATTGAATGATTAAAAAACATCCTTTAAACTTAATATTTATAGTGTTATAAGTGTAAATTATAATGTTTTTAAAACTTAAAATATTGTTTATATTATAAAATTTAACAATTAAATTAACTTATTCAAGGAAATCAATAATAAAAAATATATAATATTAATCAAATAACATCAACAAAGTGTCAATATCAGGCTCTAAACTCAAAAATTATTATATTTATTTTTGTTATTAAAGTTAATACTGAACTTAACATAAAAAGCCCGACTATTACATGAAAAGCATGAAATCTTGTAGTTATATAAAAAATTCTGCCATATACTGAATCTGATCACAAAAATTCCAGTATTATATACTCTATTATTTGATAACCTAAGAATACTATACCTAAAAAAATTGTAATAATTATAAAAAATTTCCTCAGTATTTTGTTTAAAGTAACTAATATAAGATGTCTAATTGTCAAAAAGTACGCACTTCTAAGTAGTAAAACTGAATTTAGCAAAGCTAAAGTTATAAAATCAACCTTATTAATTCCTATTGGAGGTCATATTAATCCAACTTCACCTATAACCAGAAGTATAAAGTGTGTATAAGATCAAAAAAAAGTAATAAAAAATATAAGTTCTCTGAAAATAAATATTACTATTCCATATTTGAAAGACCATGCTATAAGTTTTGTGATTATTCCTTTGACAAAAGAATCTAAATTTAGTTCTTTAAATCAAATAAATATGTTTAGTACCAGTATTATAAGTACGACAAGTATAAATAATATTGATTTATAGGTCACAAATTTTAAGAATCTTAATAAAAATAAAAATAAAAAAAATCTGATGTATAAAGGTAACCACCTTTTAGTAAGATGAGACTGTAAAATGAACAATCTAATGTCATAAAGAAATTTTACTTTTGAAAAGTAATAGTTTTAATTAACTTACATTAGAAGTCTCTAATAAGTTTAACAGATTCTAATAGTGTCTTTTACTATAAATTTGTGTTGGTTGGTTATATATGCTTAAAATCATTTAATTTAAAACACTGATATATTTATAATTATTTATAAACCTTAAAATTTTATTAAATCTTTATTTTTGACAAAAATATGTGCTTTTTTACACTAAATAAAATTAAACTAATAAACAAATTATAACCCTAATAATTTATAACTTACTAGAGAATAGTGTATTATTTAAATGTTCTGATCTATATATAAGTATGTCTGAATTAATATAATTCAAGTGTAATACTTTATTACAAGTAACCAACCTCTCTACCATTATAATAATAATAATAATGAAAGAAGCTCTACTAATATACCTGCCTCAAGATCTTATAACATGTATACCTAAGAATGAGTCCATAAATTCAGCATATCGACGTGGCATACCATTAAGGCCCATAAAATGATGAGGGATAAAGGTTAAATTAACACCAATAAAAAGAGTTCAGAAAGATATGCTTATTAAATTATAATTAAAGGAAATACTTATTACTACGGGATATCATATTGTAAACCCTGCTATAATTCCAAAAACAGCTCCTATTGATAAGACAAAATGGAAGTGCCCTACTACAAAATAGGTGTCATGAAGAAGCAAATCCAATCTTCTTCTACTTAGAGTAATACCTGTTAACCCGCCCAATGTAAATATAAACAAAAACCCTCTTACTCATAATACTAATGGAGATATATTAATAGAAGACCTGTATATTGTGGCCACTCAAGAAAAAATTTTAATACCAGTTGGAACAGCAATAATCATAGTTGCTGAAGTAAAATAAGAACGACTGTCAATATCAAGACCAACTGTGAATATGTGATGAGCTCAAACAACACATCCTAAAAGCCCGATTCTTAACATTGCATAAATTATTCCTAAGTAACCAAATGCATTTTTTTTGTTACTTAATATAATAGTAGCTTGTGAAATGATACCAAAAGCGGGTAGAATTAGAATATATACTTCGGGGTGCCCAAAAAACCAGAATAAGTGCTGATACAAGACAGGATCTCCTCCTCCTCTGCTAATAAAAAAAGATGTGTTAAAATTTCGATCAGTTAATAACATAGTAATAGCACCAGCTAATACAGGTAGCCTTAAAAGTAGTAAAAATACTGTAATTATCACTCTTCAAACAAACAATGAAATTCGGTCTCAAGTTAAAACCCTAGGACGACATACAATACATGTGACTAAAAAATTAATAGATCTTAAAATTGATGAAATTCCTGCAATATGAAGGGATAAAATCATAAAGTCTATTCTTATATTATCTACAAGATTTCTAAGAGGTGGATATATTGTTCAACCAACTCCAGGTCCTATATTAACTATTATAGAAATTATTAAAAATCAAAATCTAAATGGCATTAATCAAAAAGAAAACCTATTTAATCGAGGGAAAATTAAATCACTTCTATATAAAAATAAAGGTACTATTCAATTTCCAAAACCTCCAATTAATGATGGTATAACTATAAAAAAAATTATCAAAATTGCGTGCATAGTTACAACAGAGTTATAAAAAGAAAAATATCTTCTACTTAATGTTCAATTAACAAAAGTTCTTGATAAACTTAGACGAATAAACATTCTTAATGATGTTCCTAAGAGTCCTATTCACACCCTAAAAATGAAATATAAAGAGCCAATATTTTTGTGATTTAATGACGTTATTAT